ATGGCTCGAATCTGTAGTATTCTCTTATTTATCACCTGTGTCTACAATTTAGGCAGAATGCCGTCGCCTATTTTCACTACAAAACTGAATTCAGAAACGCAAGAAAGAGGAGAAAGTGAGGAAGAGGAAGAAAGCAATGTAGAAAACATTTCCGAAACGAAGGAGACTCAACAGGAAAAAGAGGAATCCACCGAAGAAGACCCTTCCTTTTGTTCGGAAGAAATCCGAGTGAATGAAAAAGAAAAAACAAAAGGGACATGCTATAAAGATAGACCAGTTTACGAAGATTCGTATCTTAATGGGTATCAATATAATGGGAAATTAGTTAAAGAAGAACAAAAGGAAAAGATTTTGTTCTGGTTTGAAAAACCTTTCATTACTTTTCTTTTCGATTATCAACGATGGAATCGCCCATTGCGCTATATCAAAATAAAAAAGGATCCATTTGAAAATGCTATACGAAATGAAATGTCACAATATTTTTTTTATCCATCAAAAAGTGATGGAAAACAAAAAATATCTTTTACATATCTACCTAGTTTAGCCACTTTTTCAGAAAGGATCGAACTCCATATGTGTTTAACAGACAAATTATTCTCCGAAGAATCGTTTTATTATTATTAGAAATAGTGATACATAAGAAAAATAAAAGAATAAATAAGAAGATATTCGACCCCCCCCTATATATTTAATCCCTTCTCCTATAAACAAACTGGCAACACCAACTCCGTTTATTATTCCATCAATTATATATTTATCAAAAAACTCAGTTAATTCAGTTAGTCTTCTTATACTAAAGGTGAAAATTCGAGTATAAAAAAGATCTATATAACCACGATTATATGACCAATTATATATCCAATTTTTTATTTTGTTTAAAAAAACTATTTTAGAACACCTTGTTACAAAAAAATTCATAAAATCCAAATTCTTAAAGAAAGAATAAGCAGATCCATAGAAAATATAAGCTATGATTAATCCAACAAGTGCAACACTTAGTGAAAAAATTGCATTTTGTAAAAATTTGTCATTATTTAAAGAATGATTAAAATTTTGATAAAAAACATTTGTAACATCTTTTAATGGAATTAACCATTTTGATAATATATCCTCTTGAAAAAAAGGTATTCCTAGTAATCCAACAAACAAAGTAAATAACACTAATATCGAAAGAGGAAATAACATAAGATTATCCGATTCATAAGGACATATCAAAGTATCCCTTTTTCTAATGTAAATATTAAAGTAGAGTATTTTATCTAATCTATTATGAATTGTAAATAATTTTTTTGAAAAAAAAGAAATTTTAGTATTTATTGTGGATAAAAAAAAAGATTTATGAACATCATTAGAGTTTTTTTTCCCCCATAAACAGATTGATGAAAAATAGTTTTTTTTACTACTACTATAATCTTGAAAATGAACACGGAAGTAACCATCAAAAGTAAGTAAATATACCCGAAACATATAAAACCCTGTTAATCCTGCGGTGAAACAAGCTAGTATTGCAAAAGATGATGAATACAACCAACTATCATTAAGTATTTCGTCTTTAGACCAAAAACAAGCAAAGGGTGGAATGCCACAAAGGGAAAATGTACCAAATAAGAATGCAATTCTTGTAATTGGAACATATTTTTGTAAACCACCCATAAGAAAAATATTCTGACTTTTTTCTGGTGAATAGCCAATAACAGGTTCCATTGAATGAATAATAGATCCAGATCCCAAAAACAATAAAGCCTTTGAATAAGCATGAGTAATTAAATGAAATAAAGCAGCTTTATAAGAACCTATACCTAGAGCTAGTATAATATAACCCAATTGAGACATTGTGGAATAGGCTAAGCTTCTTTTAATGTCTCTTTGAGCAAGAGCCAAAGTAGCTCCTAATAGTAGTGTTAATACTCCTATAAAAGATATAATATTCATTATATAAGGTATAGATATAAAAAGAGGAATAAGTCGAGCTACCAGAAAAATTCCTGCCGCTACCATAGTAGCAGCATGTATAAGGGCTGAAATAGGAGTGGGACCCTCCATGGCATCAGGTAACCATACATGAAGGGGAAATTGTGCAGATTTCGCAACCGCACCTAAGAATAATAAAGAAGCACACAAAGTAGTAAATAAAGGATTTACTCCATTAGTTTGGATTAAATTATCAGTTATCTTAAATAAATAGCGAAATTCTACACTACCTGTTATCCAATAACATCCTATTATTCCTAATAATAAACCAAAATCTCCTATACGATTAGTTACAAAAGCCTTTTGACAAGCACTTGCTGCAATGGGTCGTGTAAACCAAAAACCTATTAATAAATAAGAACTCATTCCAACTAGTTCCCAAAAAATATAAATTTGTATCAAATTGGAACTAGTAACTAATCCCAACATAGAGCTATTGAAAAAGCTCAGATAAGCAAAAAATCGCAAATATCCTTGATCGTGAGACATATAATTGTCACTATAAATAAGAACCATGATCCCAACAGTAGTAATTAAGATTGAAAGAATGGAAGTAAGCGGATCAATCAAATAACCAAACTCTAATGAAAAATCATTATGAATCATCCACGACCATAAATATTGATAAATAAAACTTTGATTTATTTGATAAATAGAAATACTTGCCGAGAATACCATAGCTATACTTAATAATAAGGCACTATTAAAAGCCCATATGCGACGAATACTTTTTGTTACTTTTGGAAAAAGTAAAAGTCCTAATCCTATTAAAATAGTAACTGGAAGTGGAAGAAAGGGTATTATCCACGCGTATTGGTATGTATGTTCCATAAAGATATATATAATATATGTTTTATAAAAAGAAATGTTTCATAATAAATGAAAATAGATATTTTTCATTTTGCTATTTTTATATTCTGCTTTACATTTACACTTATTCTTGACTCACTAATGATTATGAAATCATCATTTATATTAGTATAATAATAAATAACTAAATTATATGTGAAATGAAATATAATTGATCCTTTGAATCTTTTTACTTTTTATTTAGAATGGAATTTATAGCAATGTTAGGATACTCCAAACTATGTAATAAAATAACATTTTGTCTATGTACTAATGACATTAAATAAAGTCTAAATAGAAAAAAATGACTAAAAAATGAATCATACTTAACAACAACAAATTGGAAAAAGAAAGAAAATGTGTTTCACATACAACAACAACAAATTATCATTTTAAAAATGGCTGTTCCAAAAAAACGTTTGTCTAGATCAAAGAAGCGTATTCGCAAAAATATTTGGAAAAAAGAAGGTTATTTTGCTGCAATAAAGGCTTTTTCTTTAGCAAAATCGATTTCTACTGGATATTCAAAAAGTTTTTTCGTACAACAAAAAAACAAATAAAGAAATTTTTAAAGAAAATTCTATTTATAGAAGGTTTTGATGAAAACCAATAAATGATAGAAGTTTTTTATTATGAAATAATTACTACTATTTTATTAAAATACAAGCTTTTTAAAATAGAATAGAAAAAGGCTTGTCTTTTTCTATTCTATTGTATAATAAAGAATTGTATAAAGTAACATAGAATTTGTAATCATTATTTTTCTTTATGTCCATAAAAATAAATTAAAATGAATAGAAAAAAGAAATAATTTACTTTTTAAGTAAAAACCACTTTTAACTAACTATTCTATAAATTGGAATTTTATTCTATTAGTCTATATATAGAATAGAAGAAAGCCTATGATAATATCAATTCAATAGTTATATATACAGAATCTTGACGATTTATGATAAATAAATTATTCTTAGTTCAAGAAAGCCGCTATGGTGAAATTGGTAAACACGCTGCTCTTAGGAAGCAGTGCTAAAGCATCTCGGTTCGAGTCCGAGTAGCGGCATATAACTAAATCTAATTTTAAATAGGGTATATAATATATCAAAATATATACAATATTGTAACTCTCAAAGAACTGGAATTTCCTTTTTATGATATCTTCCACTTTAGAACATATATTAATTCATATCTCTTTTTCAACTATTGCAATTGTTATTCTTATTCAATTAATGACCTTATTTGAAATTGAGATATTACATAATTCATCAGAAAGGGGCATGATATCCCTTTTTTTATCCATATTTGGATTATTGTTTTTTCGTTGGATTTATTTAGAACATTTACCATTAAGCAATTTGTATGAGTCATTAATGTTTCTTTCATTTAGTTTGGCCATTATTTATCTAATTCAAAAAATAAAAAAAAAAAAAACCTATTTAAGTACAATAATTGCCCCAAGTATCATTTGTATTCAAAGCTTTTCTACATCAAGTCTTTTCAAAGGAATGCACCAATCCACAATTTTAGTACCTGCTCTCCAATCCCACTGGTTAATGATGCATGTCAGTATGATGTTATTAAGTTATTCAACTCTTTTATGTGGATCATTATTATCAGTTGCCTTTCTAGTCATTCAATTTAGAAAAAAACTTCAGATTGATTCTGAAGTTTTTAAAAAGGTTTCTGTTTCTTCACTATTAAATTATCACAAATATCAAATAACTGAGCGCTTAGATTATTGGAGTTATCGTTTCATTAGTCTTGGGTTCATTTTTTTGACTATAGGTATTCTGTGCGGAGCAATATGGGCTAATGAGGCATGGGGGTCCTATTGGAATTGGGATCCAAAAGAAACTTGGGCATTTATTACTTGGGCCACATTTGCAATTTATTTACATACTAGAAAAAATAACAATTGGAAAGGTATCAATTCAGCACTTGTTGCGTTTATGGGATTTCTTATAATTTGGATATGCTATTTTGGTATCAATTTATTAGAAATAGGTCTACATAGTTATGGTTCATTTATGTTACTTCAAAATTGACTCACGAAATGGAAATACATAAAATAAGGACATATATTTACTAAAAGTTTTTTTACCATTTTTGAGAACCATTTGACTGAACTATTGATTGATTCAAATGGTTCTCAAAAATCCGAGATACCCCTAATTTTGATTCATATTAGATTTTCCCTCTATTTTCTTTGTTGTTTATTATTCAATACAGACAACTCGTTCAATAACAAAAAAGATTCAAATTCAGTAATCAAACTCAAACATTATACATGAAATATTATTAATTAATAGTAATAATTCAATAATATGGCTTGTACCTTGTCAATCGATAGGGAAAGAACAAAATCCGGATACATACCGATTCCTATTATTGGTAAAAAAATACAAATGGAAATAAATAGTTCTCGGGGTCCAGAGTCAAAAAATGTAGACTTTGAAACATTCAATAACTTGTATCCATAAAAAATTTGACGTAACATGGATAATAAATAAATGGGAGTTAATATCATTCCGATCGCCATTACAAAAGTAATTCCTATTTTGGTTATTAACAAATATTTTTGGCTAGTGATTAGTCCAAAAAAGACTATTAATTCTGCAAAAAAACCACTCATTCCTGGCAAAGCAAGAGAAGCCATTGCAAAGCTACTAAACATAGTAAATCTTTTTGGCATATAAATAGATACTCCTCCCATTTGTTCGAGATAAACAAGACACATTCTATCACAACTCGTTCCGGCTAAGAAAAAAAGTGTAGCACCGATAAATCCATGAGAAAGCATTTGCAAAATTGCTCCATTAAGTCCCATATTGGTTATAGAGCCAACTCCCACAATTATGAAACCCATATGAGATACAGATGAATAAGCTATTCTTTTTTTAAAATTGCGTTGACCAAGAGAAGTTGAAGCTGCATATATTATTTGCGCAGTACCTATTATTACCAACCAGGGAGAGAATATGTAATGAGCGTGAGGTAATAATTCCATGTTAATTCGAATTAATCCATATGCTCCCATTTTTAATAGGATCCCAGCTAAAAGCATACATGTACTGTAATGTGCTTCTCCATGAGTATCAGGTAACCATGTATGTAGAGGTATAATTGGTAATTTGACACCATAAGCAATTAGGAAACCAAAATAAAGTAGGATCTCCAATCCTACAGGATAGGATTGATTAATTAATCTTTCAAAATCTAATGTTGGTTCATTAGACCCATATATACTCATACCAAAAACTCCCATTAAGAAAAAAAGGGAACCCCCCGCAGTATATAAAATAAATTTGGTAGATGAATAAAGACGTTTTTTTCCTCCCCACATAGATAAAAGTAAGTAAACCGGAATTAATTCTAACTCCCACATAATGAAAAAAAGTAAAAGATCTCGAGAAGAAAATAAACCTATTTGACCACTGTACATTGCTAACATCAAGAAATAAAATAATCGCGCATTTCGAGTCACTGGCCAAGCCGCTAAAGTAGCTAAAGTAGTGATAAATCCTGTCAGTAAAATGGGTCCTATAGAAAGTCCATCAATTCCAAGTCTCCAGTGAAAATCAAAAATATCTATCCATTTTGAATCTTCCATTAATTGTATTAATGGATCATCTAATTGGAAATGATAACAAAAAGCATAAGTCATTAGAAGAAGCTCTACTAAACATATACATATTGCATACCATTTATACACCTTATTTCCTCTCTGTGGAAATAGGAAAATTAAAGAACCCGCAAATATAGGAAAAACAACAAGTATTGTTAACCAGGGAAAATAAATCATGATAAGGTAATAAAGAAAGAAAAAATGCATTCTATTCTAATTCATTCTGATTCTGATCATAAAAGCCTGTGCTCGATAAATCTATTTTATCAAGTACAGGCTTTTTATTTTATTATTTAAGTGAAGCTTTTTAAATAGATCAATAAGATAGAGCCATACTTCGAGTTGTTTCCGATCCTAAATAAACCCGGACACTCAAAAAATCCGTCGGGCAAGCGGATTCACATCTTTTACAACCAACACAATCCTCTGTTCTTGGTGCAGAAGCAATTTGTTTGGCTTTACACCCGTCCCAAGGTATCATTTCTAATACATCTGTGGGACACGCTCGTACACACTGAGTACATCCTATACAGGTGTCGTAAATTTTGACTGAATGTGACATGGTATTTATACAATTGGATTTTTAACATAAAAATCTTCGATTTGGTAAGTTTTACAAATAAAAATGGAAAATAAATTACAAAAATAATAGAAAAAAGAATGATTATAATGATATGATCATATATATATATTCATATTCTTTAAACTTTGTAACTCACCAGATGAAGCAGTGGTTGACCCTAATTTGAACAAGCAATATCGATAGATTTTGTAATCTTTTTTTGATCAAAAGTTAGAAAATGTCAATAGAATTATATAATTATCACATGTAAATAAAAATTATCTAAGAATTAGATGGACAAATTGGAATATTCAATTCAATAGAAATATAAAAGATTACCTATTAATAAAAAAAGATTTACTCAAGTCTATTTGTAGAATGATCTATTCTAATATTTAATAAGAACCATAATTTAATTAATAATATGTTATTATTATAGCTATAGCAAAGCAAATATAACAATTATAGCAATCGAAATTATTTGAAAATCGAGTGGATAGTCCAATTGAATAAAATATTATTATTATGAATTCTTACTTGAATTTATTTTTAGTAAAAATGATATAATGATTCTAATTAATTAATTAATAGATTAGATTGATTAATACGAGTGGATTTTCGATTACGATGGATCGAGGAAACAATAGCTAACCCGATAGCTGCTTCCGCAGCTGCAATGGCTATAACAAAGATGGAAAAGATGTTACCTTTTAATTGACAATTATCAAATATATCAGAAAACGTTACAAGATTCATATTAATCGAATTGAGTATAAGCTCAAGACACATAATTGCTCTTACCATATTTCGACTTGTAATTAATCCATAGATACCTATAGAAAATAAAGAGGCACTCAAAAAAAGTAAATATTCAAACATCATTGGCAAACTCCTTATTAATTTCTATTTCTTAAAATACGAAAAAAGATTCAATTGATTAGAACAAATAAAAGTAATTATACAAAAGTATAAAATGGTTATTGCGAAAAAGATGTATAATTTACCCTATTGTAATAACTAAACTATTTAAAAAGGAATGAACAAAAGAATTATTTATCTAATTCAAAATAGGAAATGTTAATAATTTTGTTTCAGTGTAAGTTTTATTGCCGAGCCATAGTAATTGCACCTATTAAAGAAATTAAAAGAATTATAGAAATTAGTTCAAACGGAAGAAAAAAATCTGTTGATAAATGAATCCCTATTTGTTGAATGCTATTTCTGAGGTCTTGTTCTATAATTTGGTTTGATCGTGTAGTCCAAATAATTCCATACCAAGATGTATTTTGTATAGTAGTTATCAATGAAAAAAAAATAGTTGTACAAATCAACGAAGTTACCCCATTTCCAAGGGTAAAAAAATATGAATTATTAGAATATTCCGAGCCATTAATGAACATTATAGCAAATATAATTAAAATATTTATAGCTCCTACATAAATAAGAAGTTGTGCAGCAGCTATAAAGTAAGAATTTGATAAAATGTAAAATAAAGATATACAAATAAGAACCAATCCCAAAGAAAAAGCAGAGTAAATGGGATTAGTAAATAGTACTACTCCTAGACTTCCTAATACAAGAACTGATCCCAGAAATAGTACAAAAAGATCATGTATTGGTCCAGGTAAATCCATTATGTAAAAAAGAAATCATTTTCACTATTTCATGAACTTACTAATTAGTTGAGGAAAATTCCTATTTACTTATATATTTATATATATATATATTATAAATTGTCTTGGCTTTTTTACTTAGGATAGAGTAATTGCATGAAATTACAATAATGTAAAAAAAAAAAAATAGGGGTTTGGATTATGGGCTATATATTACTTTTAAAAGTCATTTTAATCTTAAATAGTTTTTTATTATATCAAAATAAAAAGAAATATATTTTATTTGAAATGGATAAAAAATCCAATCAAGAGTGATTTCTAAAAACCATAAAATTGTAAAATTACAAATGAAATGAATAGTAATTTACTTACTTCTTAGTTATTCTTTGTTGTTATTCACTAATAAAAACCTTACTGAATTATTTACTCTGATTTTATCTAATCCATTCTAGTAATCCATATGGATTCTTTAATCAACCGATTTCTCTTTATATATTTTGATTGGAGTGGAATTTGTCACTGTTTCAATTGTATAATCCTCAACTACTGAAATTGGTAATCGACTTAAAGCAATTTGATTATAATTCAGTTCATGACGATCATAAGTAGAAAGTTCATATTCTTCAGTCATTGATAAACAATTTGTTGGACAATATTCAACACAGTTACCACAAAATATACAAATTCCAAAATCAATACTATAATTAAGCAATTTTTTCTTTTTAATATCTCTTTCCAATTCCCAATCTACAACGGGTAGGTTTATTGGACATACACGGACACATACTTCACAAGCAATACATTTATCAAATTCAAAATGAATTCGCCCTCTAAAACGTTCTGTTGTGATGGATTTTTCATAAGGATATTGAATAGTTATAGGTAAACGATTTGTGTGAGATAAAGTAATTATAAAACTTTGACCAATGTACCTTACAGTTCGTATTGTTTGTTTGCCGTAATTAATGAACCCAGTTACCATAGGAAACATGTCATAAAGATATATCCATAATTTTGATGTTTCTTTCTCTTATTTTTTTTTTTAAATGAAAACAATTTTTTATTTATAAAAATAGTTATAGTGAAACAAGTTGGAAAGCAGTTGTTAATAATAAATTACCCAGAGAAATAGGTAAAAGAAATTTCCATCCAAGATTTAACAATTGATCCATTCTCATCCTGGGCAAAGTCCATCTTGTTGTGATAGAAATAAAGAGAAACAAAAAAGATTTGGCTAACGTAATAACAATACTGATTGTTATTCCGATAACTTCTCCCATTTTATTTATTCCAAAAAGATCAGAGTTAGGAATCAACATGTACAGAATAGGGAAATTCCATCCAGCTAGGTAGAGAATTGTTACAAACAATGAAGAAACTGATAAGTTTAAATAAGAAGCAAGATAAAATATAGCATATTTGATACCTGAATATTCGGTTTGATAACCTGCTACTAATTCTTCCTCTGCTTCTGGTAAATCAAAAGGCAATCTTTCACATTCAGCTAAAGAAGAAATGATAAAAATCATAAACCCTATAGGCTGACGCCATAGATTCCATCCCCAAAAACCATATTTTGACTGTGCTTCAATTATATCAACTGTACTTGAACTGTTAGATAATCATAGTCGATGATAAAATGAATGTTATCATCCCTATTTCAAAACCGTACATGAGATTTTAATCTCATACGGCTTCTCTATGGTCAAGACAACGTAATATAATGTTAATGTATTTCAATGTATTTCCCTATTCTAAGCATCTTTGTTCAAAGGTAGAATAAATATAAAAGAAAAGTGAAAAGGACGACCAATGCAATTCTGTCCGTTATAGAAAAGGATACTTCCGAATGGATCTTATACTTTATAATGAAAATGTATATTTGTAGTAATAACTTACTTTTTCAATAAAATACTTTTTATAGTAATCAATTCCTAAATAATTGTCTCATTATCATTACTAAGAATGATGATCACATTATGTATAGGAATCGTAATAAAAATAGTAAAAACATATGGATTTTGTATTTATTCTTTATTTTCTTTCTTTTTTCCTATTTCTCTTTCTCAAATAATACCTTAATCAAAAATAAAGAATTAATTCGTTCTTGATAGTTATTTATTCAATAAGTGAGCAGAAATATACTCTAAATTGGAATCGTGGGAAAGCACTTCTTGATAATTTCTACTAATTTCAAGTCCTTATTATGATTCTTTTTGTACAGAAAAATCTTTGATATCTTACATCTTCTTCATTACAAATCTTTTATGTATTTTTGTTTTTCTAACTGCTCACTGACCTTTTTTTGATTGATCCCTTAAATATAAAATAGATTGTCAATTTATACAATTGAGATTTTGTTTGTATCCGCTTCAAGATATTATTCAAAAAATCTTGGGATAAAAAGTTTACACAAATTTTATTCTTGTACATAGGGAATGAGCATTTTTTGAACTACAAATAAATAGGTTGTTCTTTTTTTCACTCATATAACTATTCAGTTTAAGTAAAGAATTCAAATAAATCTTGAATCCATAAATCTCTATTCAATACATTGAATGATTATTTATAAAACAAAGAAAATGAATAGTTACTATTCTAACGAATCACACGTAGAGATATTGATAAGACACATAACGTTAATGGTATTTCATAACTAATGGATTGAGCAGCAGCTCGTAAACCACCTAAAAAAGAATATTTATTATTTGATCCATACCCGGACATAAGAAGACCAAGCGGAGCAATGCTCAAAAAAGCAATCCATAAAAAAACACCTAGACTGAAATCTGCTAAAATAAGACGACACCCAAAAGGAATTACTAAATAACTTAATAGAATAGATATAATTGCTATAGATGGTCCGACACTAAATAAACGAATATCACTTCGAGATGGTAAAATATCTTCTTTTAAAAGTAACTTAGTCCCATCTGCTATAGCTTGGAGAATCCCCAATGGACCCGCGTATTCAGGTCCAATACGCTGTTGTATAGCTGCCGATATCTCTCTCTCTAACCAAACAATAACTAATACCTCTATAGTGATTGCCAATATCAGGGTCAAAATAGGTACAATCCATATTAGTCCATAGACTTCTTTTAAAAATTCTAATTGGAAAAAAGAATGGATAGTTTGCATTTCTGTTGTATCAATTATCATTTCAACGATCGACTTCTCCCATAATAATATCTATACTACCTAATATTGTCATGATATCGGCCAATTTCATTTTTTGAACGAGTTCAGAAAGGATTTGCAAATTGATAAAACCTGGTGAACGAATTTTCCATCTCCAGGGGAAAACGCTATTATCTCCTATCAAATAAATTCCTAATTCCCCCTTTGGGGCTTCTATTCTCACATAAAGTTCTTGTTTTGACAATTCAAAATTAGGTGAAGGTTTTTTACCGATAAATCTATACTCAAAGTCATTCCATTCAAAAAGACTTGTATTCGTTTTATCAAAGCGCCGGATTTCTAAATTTTCATAAGGCCCCCCAGGAATTCCTTCTAGAGCTTGTTGAATCATTTTTATGGATTCTTGCATTTCCCCAATTCTTATTAAATAACGAGCTAATGAATCTCCTTCTTTTTGCCATTGAACTTCCCAATCGAATTCATTGTAACATTCATAGGTATCTATTTTACGAAGATCCCATGGTATTCCAGAAGCGCGCAACATAGGTCCTGATAAACCCCAATTTAATGCTTCTTCCTCACTGATAATACCTATTCCTTCAACTCGTTCCAAAAAAATAGGATTATGCGTAATAAGTTTTTGATATTCAACAATTGCTCGTAGAAAATAATTACAAAAATCTAAACATTTATCTAACCATCCATAAGGTAAATCCGAAGCTACGCCTCCAATGCGAAAATAATTATGCATCATTCGCATACCTGTAGCAGCTTCAAATAAATCGTATATCAATTCTCGTTCTCGGAAAATATAGAAAAAGGGAGTCTGTGCACCGATATCCGCCATAAAAGGTCCAAGCCATAACAAATGAGAAGCGATGCGACTCAATTCCAACATGATGATCCTGATATAGCTAGCTCTTTGAGGTACTTGAACATTTTCTAACTGTTCTGGTGCATTTACTGTTATTGCTTCGGTGAACATAGTAGCTAAGTAATCCCATCGTGTTACATAAGGTAGATATTGTATAATTGTTCGATTTTCCGCGATCTTTTCCATTCCCCTGTGTAAATAGCCCAATATGGGCTCGCAATTCATAACATTTTCCCCGTCGAGAGTAATGATCAGTCGAAGAACGCCATGCATTGAGGGGTGGTGAGGACCCATATTCACGATCATTAACTCGTCTCTTGTACTAGGTACAATCATATATGTTATTCCTTAATTTGTTATTTCATGAATTTATTCAAGAAACTCATTATAAAATGAAAATAATGCTAAAAAAAAAAATGAAATTAACGTGTTTTTAATTCCCGAATACCTAATTTATCAATTACTTTTTTATAACGTACTTTATTTTTTTTTGATAAATAACCTAACAATCGTTGTCGTTTTCCCAATATTTTTCGTAAACCTCTTTGTGATAAAAAATCTTTTTTGTGGAATTTCAAATGTGAAGTTATTTTTCTTATCTTATTAGTGAAACTCAATACTTGGAATTCAATAGAATTTATTTTTACTTCTTTTTCTTCTTGTGAAATGGTGGAACTAAATATACTTTTGATCATAAATGAAATAAAATAATGTTTATACTCTCCTTGGTTTTTTCTTTAATTGTTTCAATTAATAAATAATAGCTGAGGTTTTTTATTTTGTTGATTACAATTTGTTGAAGTGATTAATTATTCAATTTTGAATATTTTAAATATATCCTTTTTTAGTTATTCAAATTATTTGTATAAGTTATTCATATATTACTTTACTTTGTTACTCCATCCAAATCAAATTTTGCATTTGATTTGGATAGGAAGTATAATCTTTTTTTGTTAGTAAGGAAACAATTGGCATCTATTTACATAGAAAGTGGATTGAATAGACCATGAAATGGGTATCTTTTATGGAAATGAACCAAAGTGTACACGTACACTACATACTTTTTGGGGGGCAAAAGGGTTCTTCTTTACAGAAATTGGTTAATATAATAAATAAAATAAAAAATTACGTAATTCTATAATTGTGGATACATATGTATCCTTAACATACTAAAACGAATACCCTTTTGTGTATCAAACCAATAGCGATTCATACAAGCTAAATCTTCTAATCTATAGTTAGGCCAAAGAAAAAATCTGCATTTCATGAATGGATTTTGATCGAAATTTATATTAACATTGTCATTTAAACAATTGAAAAATGGTTTTTGTTTAGAGTTTCTTCTGTGCTTTTCCTTTAAAAAGAATGAATTGATATCTATATCATTCAAAGTATAGAAATTTAAACAATTTAATATTCTCCATTCTCTACGACGTTGGTAAGATAGCATATTCTCATAAAAGATAAAATGGTAATCCCTTTTGTCTGCATTTATGAGCATATTCGTAGGTAGTAGAATGATTTTTTCCAAGTTTTCCTTATTGAAATGGGATTTTTTTATGTTTTTTATATTTTTCTTTTTTTGGGGCTGGTTTTTATTAGTCAATAAAATAGTTAGAATTTGATATACAAGAAATTGTTTATCTCTTATTTGAGATAACAAAATAGGCTCAATAACGAATATTCCTTTTTCCATTAATTTAGTAAGATCAAACTGATTCTGAATCAACATTATATCAAAATCTACCTCTCCTCTGTGAATTGAGGATACAACAACTTCTTTTGGATTTGGAAGTTTAAGTAAAAGACAATATATTTGGATATTATCTATCATTCTTTGATTAAATGAGTTATTATTCCATCTTAACTGAAGAATAAAGTATTTTTGAAGGAAAAAATCCAGTTCTGTTTCTTTTTTTGTATTCCATTGTGTTATATTTTTATTTGTACTTTTTTGAATGTCTGTGATTATATCATCTTCTTCAATATCTTTTTTTTTGCTTTCTTTTTCTGAAAGTGAAATATTTAGTAAGTTTTCTTGATTGTAATTTTTTAATTGAACATATCTTTTTTCATCAAAAAGAAGTGATTGGATTAGTAAAAGCCACGGTTTCATTTGATATGCATCAAAAGGTGGTATAACTTCTGTAAAAAACCAAGATGGAATAGTTGATACATTATCATGTATTTTATCTTGATTCAAGCCCATCCAATTAAAAAAATCATGATTTCCATGAAATGAGTTTTTATTTTGAGAAGTCGCAGTCAAAAAATCAATCATTTGATAATCAACTAATTTTCTATCAAAATTACTTTGATATGTATCACTAAGACATTTTTCTTTTCGATCATCAATGCTGTCTCTATTTAGTGACTCATACAAACTTTTTGATTTTTGTATATTACAGATATTACATAGATAGATAATTAAGTTTCTTTTTAATTTTGAGTCATAAATAGTAAAGTTATTCTTAGTTGCATAACTCCAATTTATATACTGATATGATAGAAGATTATAATTGTAACTTTTGTTTAATTTATCTTTTTGACTTGGCAATGAATTTGTTGCATAGTCTTTTTTTTTTATGTAAGAAACTAAGGAGTTCTTTTTTTTTTTATATAAATACAAAGAAATGGAATATCTATTTTTTATTGTATAATTATTACTCTTTTTCTTTTTTCTCTTTTTTTTCCATGTTTGATTAAGTAAGTTGTATGGGTAATGGGCTTTGAACCAGTCTTTCCATTCTAGTATTTTATACTTAATCATTTGATTATGGTTGAAGTCGTAATCAAGAATAAAAAACTCTTTGATTTGATCTTTCAGAAATTTGTAAATTCCTTGATCTGAAATTAGAGATATAAAATGATAATTATTAAGTAATGAGGTTTGCGATAATTTGTAAAGCACATATGCTTGGGACAAGTAGGATAATTGAAAAAAAATGTTATTATTACCAATATTGTTGTTAAAAAATTCCCTTCTTTGAGTCGGAAAAATTTGTGTTTTTTTTTTATTTTCGTTATCTCTTTTTTCTTGGTTGTCCACGGAACGGATTTTATTACGCAAATTGTTTATTGATTTAAAATCAATTGGTAAATTTTTATTATCAAAATAAATTCCAAGTAAAATAATCTTTATATAGATTTTATAACTAAGTGATTTTATAAAGTAATTGAATTTACGTATTGATCTTATATATATATTTTTTATTATTATTATTTTCCACATTTTTTTGTTGGATTTTGATTTATTTTTATTATTATTATATTGAATGAGTTTTGCTTTATCTTTTTGAATTTGTTTTATTTTATTTATTATTATTATTGTTCGAGCAAAAACATCTTTATGATTTTTTTCTATTAAGGACGGTTCAGTTCTGGGTTGAGACTCAATAGTGGGTTCATTACTCATTTTCTGATTAGTCTTTAACTCTTGTATTTTTTGATTATTAGTTGGTTCATATATTATTTTTACCAATCCCGATAATGAAAAGGGATTTAATTTATTCAGTTCTTTTATTATTTCTTTTATAATTATAACCTTTTTGATTATCCATTTTGATTTGGTTTGTTCTTTTAAAAGCAAGACAATCTTTTTTCGTATTTTTCGAATGATTTTTTTGAGTTCTTTTTTAAACAATAAAGACTGTTTTCGAGGACTTCCAAAAGGAACATCGGTTTCCATTCCAGAAACTGTTAAAAAAAAACAATCATTTTTTTCTTTAATTTTCTCTTTAAATAGAATTTCTTTTTTTGATTTTCGCCATAAAGTAAGTCGAAAAGGAAATATAATTTTTATTTGCATACCTTCTGTTAACCAATTTGTTGGAAATTCCTTTTCTGATAATTGAAGACCCTGAGGGGTGCATTTAATATGCATTTCTCGATTCCAATCTTTCCAATCTTCTGCCCATTCAGGAGTTTGTAATAATAAGATAAGGCCAATATTTTTAACTATTATTAAAGATAGAAATACAATATATTTCCTAATAAAGGATTGAGTTAGTAACAATAAACTTCTTGTTGTTTGGGCAGAAGGAATATTTTCCCAAACTTCCGATATTTCTAGATATTTATTTTGATCTTTTATCTTTTTGGTTTTTTCTTCTTCGTCAAGGTATAACTTTTTGTATCCTTCTTCTTTTCTCAAAAATTGGATAAAAGGTAAATTATTCATTTCAGAAGTATCAAAAAAAAGGGTTTTCTCTATTCGATCAAAGAAAAGTGGAGAATGCGCATTGGCTTGAAGAAGTTTCAACGTAACCATTTTACGTCTTTGAGCACGCATAGATCCTCTGATTAAATCATGATTAAAATCGGATTGTGGTAAGTAATCTAGTAATATTATTGCTTCTTCTTGCGTCTTCGTTTTAATTGTATTGATAGTGTCATTGTAATCGTCATCAGGATTAGTATAAATGATTAGGTATTTACTTTTTCTTGACCGAATTCCATAATTTATGCTAAATTCTTCCTCAAAAAGTTCTTCTCGTTTATAACCATTGTTCAATTTGTATAACCATTTAGGAATCTTTTTACTAATTTCTTCTATTCCAATAAAATCACTCGTAACTCCATCAAATTCCGATTTTTCTTGTTTTTTCAATTGTAAATCTGCTTTTGTTTGTCTCGTTAATAAGTCTTTTTTTCTCAAAATAAAAATAGATATGGGTTCAAAGAAAAATTGATTGATTGAGTACAACGAATTACCAATACAATTGAAAAATGATTCAGTATCAAATTCAAGGGAATCTATTTGATATTTATTTTTTATTTTTTTAAAATGAAGATCATTCGAATTATGAAAAAGTAGTTGATAAATTGTATTTACTAAATATTTGTCTTTAGTTAGGGTTTTACGTGAA